AATTCCTTCATATTTATAGAGATAGGGGACATAACTCACATGGATATAGTAAGTCTCGCTTGGGCTGCTTTAATGGTAGTCTTTACATTTTCCCTTTCACTCGTAGTGTGGGGAAGAAGTGGACTTTAGAAGTACTACTAATTGAGTTGAGGAATCAAACTGTATCAATTGTTTTATAGATCGTTCTGCAACGCGTTTTGAACTATTTAAAATCAAAATATCTTAATTTCCAATTCCATTGGAGTCCAATGGAGTAATGTATGATAGGAATCATACTCTTTCAATCAAAGAACTATTTCAATGATTCCCATGTTTGTATTTCGAAAGGAAAGGGATCCAGATGATTGGAAATTTTTTCCAATCTAATTCTTCTGAAATTTTCTATTTCAATTATATTTCAATTAAATTATATTTCAATTAAAGGGCTCTTACTATCCTTATAGATTAGATGGATACTGAGGAAGACCAGACCTTTTTTTGATCCCTCTTTACTCTTCAAAGAAGAAGTCGTTTTGTTAAGTGTATACGCACTTTCTACGAGAAATGATATAGACATAGTGGTTGTCTAACGAGAGACTATGCAATAATAAGATCTTGCCTCAGGCGAGTCACATATTTCGTATTTACCGATGGGTTTCTAATTTTAGAAAGGAGATTTTTTCTTTATCGACTTATTTCATATCATGGTTCGGGCGTTAAAAATCGGTGAGGTTTACTCTTCCTTTTCGAAATACGAAGAAGTGTCCGTGGTCCTCCTGTCAATAGTTAAATCAATTATTTCTTCGGAATACTAAAAAAAAGATTACTACGCGATTTTAGTAATCTATATGCCCATATCGTTTTTCAATCATTGATTCTTTCCATAAATACCGATATTCAGATTGGAAATCATAAAAAATCTAGTAATTCGAATCATAATTAGAATCATAAGATAAGAGTTAAGGCGATTATTTCAGATTGATCGGAACAAGTAGATGTAGCACAAATAAATAGAATTGGGTGCTATGTCAATTCCATACAATATAGGGAATTTATATACACATATATGAAGAGAATATTGTAGATTGATCTATATAAAATGAAGCCTCTATCTTTATTCTAGAGTAGAACTTTATAGACTAAGAGATAGATAGTATGGTAAGAAAGAAATAGATGAATCTTTCTTTCTTACCATACTATCGAATTCATAAAATACTGTCGATTATAGTCCGCTCATTTCATTTAAGACGCGAAATTGGAATCCTTTTCATTTTACTTCGTCCATTTTTGATAAGAACTCAGAAGGAAAGTTTCATTCAAATTCATTTGAAAATTGAATTGAATTAATCATTTTGACTGACTGTTTTTACGTAAATGATAAGTAGAAAAGCGGTAGGAACTAGAATGAATAGTGCAGTCGCAATAAATGCAAGAATATTTACTTCCATAATCTCATCGATTTTTTTACTTCGCAATAACTCGGGATTTAATCCCATAGAGATGATAAATCTTTCGCCTGTAAATTCAATGAATGAATTACTTCTCGACGATCTTGAAGCGGATCAATATCATGAATAACAATATCTGATCTATCAAATCAATTCGTCGTCGAGACTTGAATAGTATAACATAGGAAGTTCTTTTATCCATACCGAATCCAAACTTGGATTCCTGACCCAATCAATCCAAAATTCCTTTATTTATCATTTGTTTCCCTTCTTTTTTCTATAACCTACCTTACGTCTTCCTTGTACAATCATCTGATGAAGTATCATCAAATTGCCCTTCCACTTCGATTAATCACATAGTTACAAACCCAAACAAACAAGAAAAGCGAAATGGAAAAAAAAAAAGAGTTAAGTTCTAAACTCCTTGTGCTTTTTTGGAAGACGAAGACAAAGAAGTTTGATAAAGATGAGGCCGGTATAAAAGATCTAATATCACTATTTTAGGGTTTGTTATTTCTTCGATGGGACCTTAAAAAAAAATGGAAAAATAGGAAAGAAAAAAAGCCCTTTTGTTTTGGAAATTGAATTCTGCCCCCTGACATCCTTTCTTTCATAGAAAGGGAGAAATTAATTGATGTATTTATTGGATCCGTCGGGACTGACGGGGCTCGAACCCGCAGCTTCCGCCTTGACAGGGCGGTGCTCTGACCAATTGAACTACAATCCCAGGGAAATAAGGGATCTAGCAGAAAATTTTATTCTTTTTTTATCTTCGTATTTCGTATGGGGTATTTCGGAAAGACAAGGGGGTTATACCATCTCATGGTAGATTGGCGAATTATTGGGCCGAGCTGGATTTGAACCAGCGTAGGCATATTGCCAACGAATTTACAGTCCGTCCCCATTAACCGCTCGGGCATCGACCCAGGAAGAATCCACTTTAGGCTTATTGGTAATCCATGATCAACTTCCTTTCGTAGTACCCTACCCCCAGGGGAATTCGAATCCCCGCTGCCTCCTTGAAAGAGAGATGTCCTAAACCACTAGACGATGGGGGCCGACTTGCCCAACCG